AAACAAAGTACTTCTGAATTGATCTCACCCCTTCTTTAATAATTTCAATTCTTCTTTGTTGAGTAATAACTTAATTTTTCAATAAAATACTTCTTGTAGAAATATAACTAGCCCGTCGTTTTTACTTATGAAAAAGAATTCCATATTAATTCATGAATTATGATACATATTCTATATATGAATATGGATATGGAAAAGGAGAAAAAAGATATTTTTTTATTGGAATTGGGTTTCTTTCTCTTTTTTTTTTTTTTTCATTCCTATTCTTCTTTCTATTTCTGAAAAAAGGGGGGCTTACAAAATAAAGGATTTTTTCGTTCCCAATAGTTATGTATTTAATCGGTGGATAGGAGCATACTCTGGATTGGAATCGTGCCTTGGGGAGTACTGCCTAATAATTTCTACCAACTTTAAGCCCCAATTAGTATTCTTTGTTTGTATATTATGTAAAAATGTCCTTTTGGATAATTTACAAAAATTCCATTTCCATTACAAATCCGTTACATATCTTGGTGTTTCTAACCATCCACTCGTTTTTGTTCAACCCCCCGTTATGATAATACATGTATCTTAATACATACAAATGATAGTGAAAACGCAATACGGTGGATCTTTTGAGCCCGCTTCAAGTCAGGATGACTAATTAACCAATCTTGGGGTAAACGGTTTCTTATGTTTATGTTTATTTCCGCTTAACTCTTTCTTATACATGGAAAATGAGACTCAATATTTTTACTGCGAATTTATATATTCTAAATTATCTAATTTATATATTATATATAATATAAGCTGTTTTCTTTCACTCATATAACTATTTGATTTAATTCTTCAATCCGAATAATGAATAAAAAAAATGAAGATATCTAACTTTACTCAATTCATTCCACCGCTTTCCTAGAAAGGAAGAATAGAGAAAAGTTTATGTCTATATATCAACGAATCGCACGTAGAGATATTGATAACACACATAAAGTTAATGGTATTTCATAACTAATCGATTGAGCAGCAGCTCGTAGACCACCTAAAAAGGAATATTTATTATTTGACCCGTATCCTGACATAAGAAGTCCAATGGGAGCAATACTTGAAATAGCAATCCATAAAAAAACACCAATATTGAGATCCGCTAAAACAAGGCGATAACCAAACGGAACTACTAAATAGCTTACTAAAATTGATATCACTGCTATGGATGGACCGATACTGAATAAACGAGTATCCCCTCTAGATGGAAAAAGATTTTCTTTGAAAAGAAGTTTTGTCCCATCTGCTAGAGCTTGAAGAACTCCCAAAGGACCGGCGTATTCAGGTCCAATACGTTGTTGTATTCCCGCGGATATTTCTCTTTCTAACCATACAATTACCAGTACGCCTATTGTGATTCCCAATACAAGAGTCAAAATAGGAATAAGTAACCATATAATTCCATAGACCCCTTTTAAAAATTCCAATCTAGAAAAAGAATCGATATCTTGTACTTCTGGTGTATCAATTATCATTTCAACGATCAACTTCTCCCATAATGATATCTATACTACCTAGTATTGTCATAATATCAGCCAATTTCATTCTTTTAACTAACTGAGGAAGAATTTGCAAATTGATAAAACCCGGCGGTCGAATTTTCCATCTCCAAGGAAAACCACTCCGATCCCCTATCAGAAAAACCCCCAACTCTCCTTTTGGAGCTTCGACTCTCACATAAAGTTCTTGTTTCGGCAATTCAAATGTAGGAGAAGGTTTTTTACTAATAAAGCGATATTCAAAATCATTCCATTCTGGATTCCTTTCTCTATCAAAATATCGGGTTTCTAAATTCTCATATGGCCCCCCCGGAATTCCTTCGAGAGCCTGTTGAATAATTTTTATGGATTCCACCATTTCACCAATTCGGACTAGATAACGAGCCAACGAATCCCCTTCTTTTTGCCACTGTACTTCCCAATCAAATTCGTCATAACACTCATACTGATCAACTTTACGAAGATCCCATTGTATTCCGGACGCTCGCAGCATTGGTCCCGATAAACCCCAATTTATTACTTCCTCTCGACCAATAATGCCTACCCCCTCGACTCGTTCTAAAAAAATAGGATTGCGTGTAATAAGTTGTTGATATTCAGCAACCCTTATTAAAAAATAATCGCAGAAATCCAAACATTTATCTATCCAGCCATGAGGGAGATCAGCCGCTACCCCCCCGATCCGAAAATAATTATGCATCATTCTCATACCGGTGGCAGCTTCGAATAGATCATATACTAATTCTCTTTCTCTGAAAATATAGAAAAAGGGAGTCTGGGCACCAATATCCGCCATAAAAGGGCCGAGCCATAACAGATGAGAAGCTATACGACTCAACTCCAACATAATTATTCTGATATAGCTGGCTCTTTTAGGTACTTGAATATTTCCCAGCTGTTCCGGTCCATTTACCGTTATTGCTTCTGTGAACATAGTAGCTAAATAATCCCAACGTGTTACATAAGGTAAATATTGTATAATTGTTCGGTTTTCCGCAATTTTTTCCATCCCTCGGTGTAAATAACCCAATATTGGTTCACAGTCAATAACATCTTCACCATCTAGAGTAATGATAAGTCGAAGAACACCATGCATTGATGGATGGTGGGGACCCATATTGACTACCATGAGGTCTTTTCTTGGAGCTGGTATATTCATAGGTTTTTCCTTAATTCATTCTTTCATGAATTGTTGAAAACGAAAAAAAGTTCATTCAAATTCAAGATCTAATAAATCAAATAATTCAAAATGCTTCTTCAAATTAACGAGTTTTTGATTCCCGAATATCCAACCGATTAATTAATTCTTTATAACCTATTCTATTTTTCTTTGACAAATAAGATAGCAGTCGTTGGCGTTTTCCCAGAATTTTACGTAGACCTCTCTGAGATAAATAGTCTTTTTTGTGTAATTGTAAATGTGAAGTAAGTCTTCGTATCCTATTGGTGAAACTAAATATTTGAAATTCAACAGAACCCCTGTTTTCTTCTTTTTCTTCTTGTGAAATAACTGAGATGAATGAATTTTTTACCATAAAATGAAACCCCCTTCTTTTTTTAAGATATTTTTATTGATAGATATCTTTATTGATCAGTAATAATAATGTCACTTGTTTTAGTTTGGTATAGACAATAATCTTAATTTTGTTCTAATTTCGAATTTTATTAAATCAAATTAAAATCAATCCGATTTAAATTTAAAAATTCGATTTGAAAAGGTATACAAAAGCATGGTTGTTTTCCGTACTCAAAAAAGATAAAAACTTAGTCCTAAAATCAGAAGATTTTATTGATTCATTTCGAGATCGAATTGATATGTCATTGAATTAGTATCATGTATCAGAACGGAATGTAAGACAATGAATGTGTGCACCTCTTTGTCGTCATAGACCCGCTACGATATGGGAAAGATAGCAAAAATATACTAGTAATGAATTTTCAATCGCGGATACATATGTATCCTTACCATACCGAAACGACTGCCGTTATTGCTATCAAACCAATAACGATTCATACAAGCTAAATCTTCTAATCGATAATTGGGCCACAGAAATAACTTTAATTTAATAAGTTTCTTTTGATATCCTTTGCTTTTATCCAAAACCTGAATGTTTACCTTATTCCCATTCCCCAATGCTGAATTTTTATGCATATCATTTCTATTCCTAGAATTGAAACAAATTAGAATTCGAAATTCTCTCCGAAGTCTAGGTGATAAAAGATTTTCAGGAACAAACAAATCATAATGATTTTTATCCCTATTTCCAGTCATCTTTTTATATTTGGTAATGACTTCATCAGAATTCTTATCAACATGAGTTTTTTCTCGGTATTTTTGATTAATTTTGTGTTTACTTTGATGAACCAACGAAATACCAATGGTTTGAGACATAATAAATTGCCCATCATTTTTTATAGATAGACGAATTGGTTCAATAATCAAAATTCCTCTTTTGATCAATTCTGTAAGAGTTAAATTTTTCTGAATCATCAGAATATCAAGACTCATTTCTCCCCTTTGAATAGAGGATATAGTTATTTCTCGTGGATTTATCAGTCTAAGCAGGAGACAATATACTTTGATGTTATTAATTATTTTTTTATTTAAAATATCATCCCATCGCAATTGAAAAAGAAAATACCTTTTTAGTAAGAAATCAAACTCCGCTTTTGTATTGTTCTTGTATTGCTTTTTATTTTTATGTTTTTTCATGTCCGAGCCCGTATAATCTTCTTCAACATCTTTTTCTTGGTTTGAAAGAGCAGATTCAAAGTTTGCTTGGTCCGCGGCGGATTCTTTTTGCCCTTTATTTCGTTTTTTTAATTCAAGAGATTTTTTTTCACTGGAGGATATTGATATAAAAGGATCCTTTTTTTTATTTCCAGCGATGCTTTTGTTTTCAATATCAGTAGCGTTTTCATTTATATTAGAATCTAAAAGAAGTAATTTTATTGGTATAACCCACGGTTTTGTTTTATACAAATTATAAAATATCAAAAATTCTGGGAAGAACCAACGTTCAAGATTTGATATGGGACGATTTAGTATTTCTTCATTCATTCCCATCCAATCAAAAAAACGTTTTTGATTGGATAAGTTGATTTCTTGATCTTGATGAATTGTGAGATAAAAAAGATTTTTCTTTTTGATTTTATCAATTATTTGATAATTATTAAGCTTAGCCTTAGTAGATTTTTTATTACTGTTTGGGTCAGTATCAATATTGATCCAAGCCTCGCTATCGATTTTCGTTCTAAGACAAAAATCGAGAATTCTCCAATCAAAATATTTTCTATCCAGATTTTTCTCCATATCTCTAATATCATCTTGTACTAGATCCTTATTGATAGGGATAATAGGAATACCTTCCATCATATAAAAAGATTTTCGTTTATTTGTGTTGGAATTCGAAAAAACTTCTTGGTTATTTTTTACGTGTAATGGCGATTCATAAATTGAAGAGTACTTCGTATCTTCAGAATTAATAGATTTATATGCTAACCGATCATATCTATATTGTTTTTTAAAATTCTCTTTTTCGTTTAGTAATGAAGCCGTTTCAAAATTATTTTGTTTTTCGTAGTGAATAAATTTTGTTTTTTTAGAGGAGTTGCATAAATCCTTATTTTGATTCATACAGTGTTGATTGAATCGATTTCGCCATTTTTGTGGTACTAGTCTAGACCATCTAATCTGAGATATATCATATTGATAATGATTCCTTAACCAATTTGTCCATTGATTTATTCCAGAATTCTGACGATTCTTATGTCTTAATTGAGAATGAAAAAGTTCTTGTGTTCCAATAAAATAATCCTTTATTTCATTCTTAATAAAGGGGGCTGCTCCATTACATTGAAAGACAGATTTTAACTTATAAAAATAAAAAGGAATAAATTGGGTTTGTGAGAGTTTGTAAAATACATAGGCTTGTGAAAAGTGGGATAAGTCACAAAAAGTATTTGAATTCTTATTACTAATATTAGTATTATAAAGTGCCTTTTTTATAGTCGAAATAAAGTGAATTAAACTTTGATTTGTTTTATCCATTTTTTCTTGATTTGTTTCATTATTGGTAATGTATTTATTAATAATTTTTTTTATTGATTCAAGAAATGGTTGTGTATTGATCCTAGGAATATTAATGATCCACAGAAAGATATCTATGTATATCCTTTCAATGAAAAATTTCATAAAATAATGTAATTTACGTATTAGTCGAGCATTTTTTCTTTTTAATATCTGCCAAATATTTTTTTGTGATTCCAACCCTTTATCATCATCACTTATTTTGTTAGAACGAATATTTGGATCTGGAATTCGAAATCCGCCCTTTTTTTGATTTGTAATTTTTTCTATTTGGTTTATGATTGTGCTTGTTCTATCAGTTAGATCCTGCATTTTTTTTTCTGTCAATGAATAATTTGTCCAATTCCGAGGTATAGTTTCAATGGATGATGGTATAGTTTCAATGGACAATTCATCAATAATCAGATTACTGGTTATAGAATCTTTTTTCGTTTTACTCAATTCATATACTTTTCTTTTTCTCAATCCAAATAATAGAATTGGATTTATTTGTGAGAGTTCTTTTTTTATTTCTTTTAAAAAAAGAATCCTTTTAATGACCCATTTTTTTGTTTCTTTTAAAACATTTACAAACAATTTTGTTTTTTCTTTTAAAATTCTTAGAATTAGAAAGCATTTCTTTTTCAATTTTCTAATTTTTCTTTTGAGTTCTTTAAAAATGGGTTCAAAAAATGAAAGTTGTTTTCTGGGAGAATCAAAAGGGAATTCAGCTTCCATTCCAAAAATTGTTAAAAAACAAAAATCATTTTTTGAATCTTTCTTTTTCATTGGATCATTATAAGGGGCTCGTGGGTTAGATGTGTGCCAAGGTTTCAGACGAAAAGGAAATAGGATCTTAATCTGAATACCGTCTGTTAACCAGTTTTTTGGAAATTCTTTTTCTGATAATTGAACGCCATTATAGGTGCATTTAACATACATTTCTCGATTCCAATCTTTAAAATCCTCGGACCATTCGGGAAATTGAAACAATAGCATACGGGCGATATTTTTAACTATTATCAATGAAGGCAATATAATATATTTTCTAAGAATCGATTGGGTTACTAACAAAAAACCTCTTAGTACTTGAGCAAGTAAAATACTATCCCAGGCTTCCGCTATTTCTATACGTACTTTCTCCTTTCTTTTGGCTTCCTCTTTTTTATCCTCTTCCTTTTTTTTCTCACTTTCTTCTGTGGTTTTCTCTTTAGAATCCGAAATTTTGAGTTCTGTGCTTGTCCACATAAAATTTCTCAAAATTAGGTTTATACGTTCGGAAATATCAAAAGAAAAAATGGGGGATTTTTCTATTCGGTCCAAAAAGAGGGGGGAATGCGCATCTGCCTCAAAGAATTTCCAAGTAACTATTTTACGTCTTTGAGCACGCACAGAGCCTTTGATTATGTCTCGACGAAAATTCGATTGTTGTGAATAATGTATCAAAGCCACTTGGTCTGTTTGATCAGTATTATTAGTTTCTTGGGTATTACTATAAGTATCAGTATTCCGTTGGTTATCAGTAAAAATAACTATACGTTTTGCTTTTCTTGAGCGAATCTCATGATCCACTACCACACTTTCCTCGCTTTCTCCCTCCTGTTGTTCCAAATTGTTAATTAATTTGTATGACCATCGAGGGACTTTTTTTTGGATTTCTTTTAGTGCAATAGATTTTTTTTTTTTTGTTTTCTCGTTGGGAAGAGTTGTATCTGCATCAAATAAAAATTTGAAAATTTTGATTCTATCTTCTGAATCAATTCTTACTTGTTCGTGTTCGGGAACTAAAAAAGGTCTTTTAAAATTCAAACTTGATTTTACAGCAAATTTATTGATTAAGTTCAATAAATAATCCATTTGCTTTGCGCATGTTTTTCTATCAAATGGATTTAGTTTCTGTTCAAATTC